CCATCAAACCCTGATCAATGAACCTACAAAATCCTTCAAATTGTATCTGATTAAATCCAGGTATTGTAGACAGTCCCTCATTTCCATCCTGGAGCATTTTGAATTTCCTATTTATCGAAAAATCCCATTATTGGATCATTCTTCATCGAATCATATAGATGATCTAGCAACAGTGGCATTTATATTCTGTTTACTGAATCGCATGAAATTTTACTCAACTACATATATGGAATGTATCAAAGACGTAGGAACGGCGGAAGAAAGATAATTTTAGATTTCCAATTAGAATTTGCAACAGAGACAACAAATGGAAGGGGGTTGATAAAACATTCCTAGAAAGAGAATTCCACCACTTAGGCTTACTTACTATCTATATTATGGGATTTTGTATAGAATATCAAAACAGATTCAATTCCTACTATTATTATCATATTACATATTCCAATCTGCTTGAATACCAGACAGCTAAATGGATTCGATATTTGATCTTTTCGTTGAGATAAAGACATAAACAATATAGAGTCTTAACCTCTTTTATGATTCCATTGTTCAAAAAAAGATTCACAGAGAAGAGCCATTTTTTTACCTAAACTAGTTTTTTTTAGTAGAATTGGCAGAATACGATGGATCAATTTAGAATTGTAATTAATAAGGTATCTAACAAGGGCTGGATTTATTAAACACGTGCGTGCAGATATAGCTATCTATATCTCCGTCTTCTCCTTTAATTGCCGTGCTCTATCAAATATTTTCTATTCCGAAAAAAACTGAAGCAAGAGAATTTTCTGAGAATTCCCTATAGGCAACATATATAAATAAGATACCCAATTAGATATCCGTGTAACAATTTCTGTTCTGGGGTTTACATATACTCATCATTGTTGTTATAATTGAAATTGAGAAGGATTCAAAAAAAAAAGACTGATGTGTTATGTATCAATTTTTTTGATAGGTCATTAGGAAAACAAAATTGGAGATTCAAATCAAAAAATCGTTGGCGAATTCGCAGTCAGCAGTCAATAGTTAACGGTTCCAATTTGTCATAAATTTTGGATTTGATGACTGAAAATCCGCTCGTTTTTATATTAATAGAAAGGTGGGGGAAGTTTTTAGGCATTATGTGTTTTGAGATACTATTGAAGGGTTGGATCAAATCCAACCAAAAATAAAAAAAAATCAAAAGAAAGAGGGGGGGTTTCTTTTAGGAAAAGGATTAAGAAAAACAGGATGAAAGATACAAGTACAATAAAAAAAAGAAGTTCCGTACTCCAACCCGAAGGGGAAACATCTATTTTGTATCAATTTGGCGGCATGGCCGAGTGGTAAGGCGGGGGACTGCAAATCCTTTTTCCCCAGTTCAAATCCGGGTGCCGCCTGATCAACAAAAGACTCAAAATCTCTGATTCTGTTCTGCTGATATAACTCTCCAAATTTTTCCCCAGCAGAAGTAGAAGAAATGGACTGTTGATACTTGTTTACTTCTACGCATCTGATCTGGGGGTTTTCTAAAATATAAAAGATTGTAAATCTAAAGATTGTAAATCTTTGGATCTAGGATTCAAGGAAAGATTCTAATGGGGGAAGGGTTATCAAGACTTCTCCATTCCTTTCTACTACTAATCTTTCTACTACTAATGTAGTGTCTACTGACCGGGTCTTGAATTCCATTGGATAACCGGATAGGAAATAAAATTCCATTTATTCCTACATGTTCCATTAGTAAGAGTTCTTTGAGATATTATTGCATATTTGACTTTTTTGAGTCTTTCCAGATTACAAATCATACATATAGGAATTTCTTAGAAGTGGATTTGTTGGATTGGTTCATCAATAGTGTTCGGTCAGAATCCCTTTTTGACTCTGCGCCACTGATTCCACTATTATTAGTGAGCAATAATGGAATAATTCCTTCATCGAGATAGGGGACATAATTCACATGGATATAGTAAGTCTCGCTTGGGCTGCTTTAATGGTAGTTTTTACATTTTCCCTTTCACTCGTAGTATGGGGAAGAAGTGGGCTCTAAAGGTACTACTAATTGAGTTGAGGAATCAAACTCTATCAATTGTTTTATAGGTCGTTCTGCAACGTGGCTTGAACTCTTAAAAAAAAAAGTCTAAAGAATATATATCTTCATTTTGAAAGTCCATTGGATTCTAGTGGAGTAATGTATTATATCTTTCAATCAAAGAGATATTTCACTGATTCCCATGTTTGTATTTCGAAGGGAAAGGGGTACAGACGATAGAAAACTTATTCCAAGTTAATTCTTCCTAACTTTTCTATTTCAATGAACGGGCTCTTACCAGAATTATAGATGGATACTGAGGAGGACCCGACCCCCTTTTCTTTCCCTCTTTACTGTTCAAAAAAAAAAAAAAAGCCGTTTTGTTAAGTGTATACACACTTTCTATGAGAAAGAATATAAGCATAGTGGTTGTCTAACGGGATACTATGCATAATAAGATCTTGCCTTAGGGAAGTCATATATTTATTGCGC